AAAAACAATTGGAGGTTTCTTGTTTTGAACAAACAATATTTCTTTTTTTTTTTCACCCTTTACATTGAAAAAGACAAAACCAATAAAAAAAGATATGATTCAACCTCAAACCCATTTGAATGTAGCGGATAACAGCGGGGCCCGAGAATTGATGTGTATTCGAATCATAGGAGCTAGTAATCGACGATATGCTCATATTGGTGACCAAATTGTTGCTGTAATCAAAGAAGCAGTACCAAATACACCTCTAGAAAGATCAGAAGTGATCCGAGCTGTAATTGTACGTACTTGTAAAGAACTCAAACGCGACAACGGTATGATAATACGCTATGATGACAACGCTGCAGTTGTTATTGATCAAGAAGGAAATCCAAAGGGAACCCGGATTTTTGGCGCGATCCCCCGGGAATTAAGACAGCTAAATTTCACTAAAATAGTTTCATTAGCACCAGAAGTATTATAAAGGAATACCGTAATATAGTTTATAGTATTTGAATGAAATGAATTAATTAAATTTGTAGATTGTTTATATATCACGTATATACCTTTTAAAATTCATAAATATTTATGAATTCAGAAAAAAAGAAATAGAGCATGTTGATTATATCAAAATTCGGGGGCAACAATAATCTTAGTTTATCATGAGTAAAGACACTATTGCTGACATAATAACCTCTATACGAAATGCTGACATGAATGAAAAAAGAACAGTTCGAATACCATCTACTAATATCACCGAAAATATTGTTAAAATCCTTTTACGAGAAGGTTTTATTGAAAATGTGAGAAAACATCAGGAAAACAATAATTTTTTTTTGGTTTTAACCCTACGACATAGGAGAAATAGGAAAGGACCATATAGAACTGTTTTAAATTTAAAACGGATCAGTCGGCCCGGCCTACGAATCTATTCTAACTATCAACGAATTCCGAGAATTTTAGGCGGAATGGGGGTCGTAATTCTTTCTACTTCTCGAGGGATAATGACAGACCGAGAAGCTCGAATAGAAGGAATCGGCGGGGAAATTTTGTGTTATATATGGTAATCTTTCTGATAGCCAAATCATATACGGAACTTTAATATTTGTGAAAAAAAAAAAAGGGGGATTCGCGAGGGTTTAATTATTGAACTCTGTCCCAATGGTATTTATGTTTCGAGTTCGTTTAGATAACAAAAATCCGATTCTGGGTTTTCCTTTGGGAAAAGTTAAACATATTAAACATAATAGTATACATATACTACCTATAAATAAAATCAAAATTGTGGTAAGTTCTTATGATTCAACTAAAGGGCATATAATTTGTATATTATATTCAGTATATTCAAAAGTAAAGACTCAAGTAATTAGGTGATTTTTTGATTTCAACATTCTTTCGTAGGGATACAATTCGAAGTTAAAAATTTTAAGAAAATCATTTTCTTCCAATTTAAGTAGAGTCAGAGGAGTGACAAATATGAAAATAAGGGCCTCCGTTCGTAAAATTTGTGAAAAATGTCGATTGATCCGTAGGCGGGGGCGAATTATAGTAATTTGTTCTAACCCGAGACATAAACAAAGACAAGGATAATTTTTTAAAATCAAAAAGGACTCCCGAAATCTAAAGGACCTGATATACAGATGTACAAAAAAATCAGTAAAAAAACCGGGATCCGTTTTGACATGAAATGGATATATCCATATATCTCTGACTTATATTTATGAGATGATAAAATATGGCAAAACCTATACCAAAAATTGGTTCACGTAGAAATAGACGTATTGGTTCACGTAAGAATGCGCGTAGAATACCAAAGGGAGTTATTCATGTTCAAGCAAGTTTTAACAATACCATTGTGACTGTTACAGATGTACGGGGTCGAGTAATTTCTTGGTCCTCCGCCGGTAGTTGTGGATTCAAGGGTACAAGAAGAGGAACACCATTTGCCGCTCAAACCGCAGCGGGAAATGCTATTCGGACAGTGGTGGATCAAGGTATGCAACGAGCAGAAGTCATGATAAAGGGCCCGGGTCTCGGGAGAGACGCGGCATTAAGAGCTATTCGTAGAAGTGGTATACTATTAAGTTTCATACGGGATGTAACCCCTATGCCACATAATGGCTGTAGGCCCCCCAAAAAAAGACGTGTGTAAACATTGAAGAGATTTCAAGAGAAATAAATAATTCAATGATTTGATCAAATAATATTACTATGGTTCGAGAGAAAGTAACAGTATCTACTCGGACACTACAGTGGAAGTGTGTTGAATCAAGAGCAGACAGTAAGCGTCTTTATTATGGACGCTTTATTCTGGCCCCACTTATGAAAGGCCAAGCCGATACAATAGGCATCGCGATGCGAAGAGCTTTACTAGGAGAAATAGAAGGAACATGTATTACACGTGCAAAATTTGAGAAAATACCACATGAATATTCTACCTTCGCGGGTATTCAAGAATCTGTACATGAAATTTTAATGAATTTGAAAGAAATTGTATTGAGAAGTAATCTGTATGGAACTC